CTCAAAAGCCCACAGGAACGGAGTTAATGCTCCCACATCCATAGCATGAGTAGTTAAAGCAAGTGAATGATTTGAAATTCGAGTTATTTCACGGAATAACACTCGTATATATTGAGCTCGTAATGGTACCTCGCAATTCAAAAGTTTCTCTACGGCTGAAGAATAAGCGTGCTCTTGGGCCATCGTAGAAACATAGATAGGGTCGACGACGGAACGAACAACGAAACTTTACGACAGCTTTTTCGTACACGTTCACTTGCATCACATACACAAGTGCTCTCTGAACCGTGCAATAAGGTCACCCATAACACGGCTCTCCCACTTGAGTTACCTTAGCCCCGGGCCATGCTATTCAATGATATTGGAAAAATGGCAGTGTAACGTAACAACTAGTATTGAAAGCTGGTCGCCTTTGGAAGCGTTCGCCGGTAACCAAAGCGTCTCGTTTCCGCAACCACTTGGGTACTTTGCTTATAGCTTTTTTAGGTTATGCAATAGAAGGGGCTCTGGATCCCCTGCTTTCAGAAATGAATGGATCAGAAGAGGGCTGGGTTCTATTTCCGGGCCGGGCGGGAGGTGAAGGCCATAAGAGAAGATTGCCCTACCGGTAAGGAAGAGAGGAAAAGGACGCTGTCATCTATCTCGACCAGTTTCCCGAGGCGTTGGAAATCCAGACCGGCTCAGAGAATCACTTAAGCCGAAGGCGCCCTTCGTTTCGCGAACAAATAAGTCATCCTTGACGAGATTTCCCATTCCTTCCCTGCCGAGCCACCTCTCTTCGCCATTCGATATACTACCTCTGCCTTCCTTTTCTATAACATACCCAGGCGCCCTCCTTTCCAATCAAAAAGATTAAATCAATACCAATCAAAGCCCTATCTAAGTAAAGCTTCGTCTGTTATTTTTCGGGGAGTTTACTCGACCCATTCCCCAGTCTCCCGCACTGCTCTGGGAAGTGTGCGACTCCGTATGAGGACCTCCTTCCCTTCTGCCCACTCTCTGTTCACACGGTTCTAAAAGCAGAGAAGGAAGGGTAGGCAGCAGGTACCACGAGCCCTCTGTCCCACACATCTATCCAGAAGCAAGTGTAGTTCACCGGTTCCACCGAATGCTCCTATCTCTCGGCAAAGATCGTGTGAGTGTGCAGTTATGCTTCGGATGCTTCGCCATAGAATAGATCGACCCAGTTCCCGTTCTTTTCCGGTTCCGGTGCACTCGCTTTATATCTCCGACACACAAGGAAGGACGCGGTGGGAAGGAAGCAGCCCTAGCCTCTGTCCGGCCGATCATTCCGCTGGCATCTTGCATTCACGCCTCCGTTTGACTGCCGCTCGGGGATGTAGTTGTAGATACGTTAGTTTTAGTGGATCGTTGGCTCCACCTGTTATCTCCTTCTACGACATGCTGTTGTCGTCGCCATATTCCATATGTCACTTAGTCATCTCTGCCTCGCTGCGGGTCCTCCGAAAGAAACGGAGGACTTCATTCAGTGACTCCGCGATCGCCCTCTGAACGATCAGAATAAGGTAAAGCTTGAAGATAAGTTTTGTACTCTATTAATTTCTCAGTCCCTCTAGTCGGGTGGGCGTCGGCCGGTCTTTCGACCCGATCCCCCTAAAAACCGTACGTGCGGGTCTCCCCGCATGCGGCTCACGCCATTCGAGGTGGCCCACCCAGCCCAGCATTCATTCGCAAATCCTGTAGTGAAATTGAGACTGCTCGACCTCGTAATTCGCGTGTAGGCAGCGCTATCTGTCCTACCCTTGACTCTATCTATTCATTGAAATGACTTTATTACATAATATTTATATATAATATAGGCTCGCTCCCTCTTTTTCCAAGAATTCATGCGCTTCCCTTTACTTCATAGGGCCTTCTAGGTGAAAAGCCTTCCATTTCCGTCAAATGACCCGGCCTCCCCTGGCTCTTCCACCGTCCGGGCTCCCTTTCCTCCCTATGCTCCCCCGGCGCAGGCCTACCACGCTTCGCGCCTGCGGCGTTTTCGAAAGACGGTCTTGGCCAGTAGTGCCATCCTCCCCGCTAGATGTATGGGCGGATTGTCCATCGCTGCTGCGTTCTGTTAGGCTATAGATTACAGGAACAAATGTAGTTGAATGAGACAGTAGGCGGGTTACACGTTCCACTGTGCCGAGATGTGAGGTGCAGGTGGTGATGATCACCCCGGGGTATGCGCTAGCGCCCTTGACAGGCACTCCAGGACCCGCCAACGCTCATGAAAACCCGGATCGGTCGGTCCTCCATTCATCCGACCGGAGGTGTGGATAACGAGGCCACCTTCACAACCTTCTCCCTTATGTCCCTATGTTGTAGTAAGGTAGGGTGGTTTGCTTGAGTTGCTCAACCGCCCCTTAGCCCGGTGCTCATGCCGCGCTACGGAACCTCCACCGTGCCGGGGGACCAAGCAGGGCATAGCTAGCGGCATAGGAGCCGACTCGGCGTCAGCGGCTTCGTGCCGCACTGGAGTAATCCAATATGCGGATCCGCACGTTCCACCACTTCTCCGTTCATTTCCAATACTGATCGTGAAACACCATGAGCAGCAGGATGTTGAGGTCCGAAATTCGAAGTGAAATTTTTGATTTGCCCGTTCCTAGTCGTCATGGGAAAGAAAGGCAGAAATAAGAAAGAGATTATTCCCTAGGAGCTTGTACAGTACTACCAGTACCATAAATTAAATGCATCTCCTTCGCCTAGCGCGTCTACCTGGCGTGCCCGCCTTGCATCGCTATTGGCGGCAAAAAAAAAGAGCTCACTGAGCGATGATTGATGCAGCCCCCACCTCTGAAAGCTGAGGGAAGGCAGTGCCCTCGATTGTTCCAGAGAGAAGGAAGGGAAGGATTCAATCCAGCCCCAGCCATAGGGTTCCTTACGGCTACCTTGTTTCGAACGAAAGCTCCCCTGGGCGGAGTCAAAGATCCAGTGCGCATTCGGGTCAGATTGCCATTTTGATTCACTACTATGTTGTCGAATCAGATTTAGCAGAAAGGGTCCGCACCATCATAAAAAAAATCGTTTTTGGTGATCTCATGTGCGGCTTCGAGAAAGTCCAAGTCCTCTCGGCCCCTCGAACAATACTTGCCACAGAAACCCATACCTCTACAATACTGGTGGCAGTCTTTCTGGAGAAGAAGGTAGCCAGCTCTACGAATTCTTTTTCGTAGGCTTGTTCGGAACGCTGGGCTCGGCTGGCCCGCATGGAGCCGGAGAACCATCGGTACCAAACCATGGCCCGGTCGATCCATGTAGAATTTTCGGAGCAAACAAAAAAAGAGGTAGATAGACACCTAAAATAACCAAAATAAGAATGAGGAAGAAAAAGATATCGTGATGTAAATCCATTATCATCCACTTTCAAATTCGTGTAAAAGTTGGAATCCAACTTTCTAATAGAGTTGTTAGTTCGGGAGAGAATTCCATGATTCAAAAAATGGATGTAAAAGTCAAGGGAGAATGCCGCTGCTGTAAATAAACAAGAAAAGCGGATCCGGGGGTCGGTTCGCCCGACCAGAAATGCATCCCCCACCGGAGATTTGACTAACCACCCCCTGCCCCTGAAGAAAGAAAATGGAGAATATTTTAGGCTTGATGAAAAGAATCACTACCATATAAAGTAAAGAAAGATCCTGTAAAATCGAAAAAAAAAATGGAAATGGGATTTTCTCATTGTAACTTGGGGCTTTAGGTCTCTGTCCCACTGAAACTTATAGGTTTGGATTTCTTTCTTCACTGACGCAATTAGTGAGTGAAGTGAGCATGGGGCACGAACGCTTAAGAAAAGTCTTCCTTCTTTCTTTTCTTAGCGCAGGATCTCCGTTCTTCCCGGAACACTAAGACAATTGCCCTTCCTTGAAAAAGGAGAAGAGTGAGTGAGAGAAAGAGCGGTTCGGTCAGAAGCAGATACCACACACTCAAGCCAATTAAGAAGCGCATAAGCAAGACGAATCTCTTTCTCTTTCCATATTCAATTACGAAAAAAGGGCTAAAGCGCATACATATATAGAGCTAACATAAGTCATATGTCGTTATTTGCGACTCACATTCGTTAACAAGTTATTATGCAAAACCAGCCATAGGAAAGCTGGAATCCGTTGGGGCCCGGGACATTTCCAAACTATCTCCCACCGCCCCAAACCTGCCCCGAAAAAATAGCATACGCTGAGTGGTGAAGTTCCCTTGATTAGACGACCCCCACCCCAGATGATGCGATCATTAGGCGCAAAGTTATGCGGGGGCTTAATCCCAGCAATCAGTAGACAAAGATGATGAGGCAGGAACGGAACATCTGAAACGCACTCCAATTCCAGCCACATTCTGATGAATAAGCAGCAACACAGAGATTCACGGCACCCTCGTGAACTTGATTTATTGTGAATAAGTGGTCCTTTATTTTCCACCCATGGGTCAAGCCAAAACCTCGCTACCCTACCGTTACCTATAACCCATCTGCATCCTTGAAGAACCAAAGGCCATACTTTTCTATAAGGGGGAAGCATTCGGTTTGGTAATTACCACAGGAGGGTGCCCCTTATCCTTAACATACTTTCCTTTCAAAATCTGCACCCAGAGTTTATCCGGTTGTGTTAATAAACCCCATCCTAGCTTCATGATAAGAGCCTCTTTCCTTAGCTTTCCTAATACCTAGACCGCCGTTTTTTTTAGGCCCTATCCCAACGCACCAAATGAGGCTTTTTTACACCTGATCCAAAAAGAAAAGCTCTGGTTTGCTTTTCAATCTCTTCACAAACCGTATAAGGAAGAGCTGCGGTCTGCATTGTATACGTTGGGAGGGCAGTGACTCTCGATTGGGCCAAGGTAGTACGCCCCGCCATCGACAATTGGCTGGTCTTCCACCTACTTAGTCTCTCATGAACTCGATTAACAATATCATGGTATGTGGCTCTTGTCACTCGATCATGGAGTGACGGGGACCCCAAGAAACTTCCCGACGGTTCCTTGTTTTGGTGAAACCGAAACCTCTACTGATTGCACAAGAGAGACCATCAGAGAGGTTTTTTAGAAATGGATCTTGGATTTAGCAAGACTCACTTTCTGACCGCACAAAAGGACTCCAAGCAAGCTTTAATGACCGGAACTTGATCCATTCATGCTTTAGCGAAAAGGAGCAAGTCATCCGCAAAAAACAAATGATAAAGCTGGGGACCATTCTTAGATAACTGAATAGGCTTCCATAATCCTTGTCGAACCGCTAGATCATGAGCTAATCTTTCCAATAAATATAAAAAGAGTAATAAATAGAGGGTATCCCTGTATAACTCCGGGAGACGGCAAAAAGGAAGGCATCTGTCACCTCTCCATTCCAAAAAACCTGCATACTATTCGTAGAAATACACATCATAATGAGCTCCAGCATCTGACTAGGCAAAAAAATCTCAAACAAGGTGTCCCGAATGAAACCCCACCGGATCCGAGGCCTTCTCGATATCAACCGTCAATGACCATGAATCCCCGCTTCCCTTTTCGATTTTCATTTTTAGAGTCAAAGATTCATTTACAGTCAGAAACCCTCGACAGACCAAAGTTCGGAAGGCTAACTACATGCGAAAGTAAGACTTTCATTGGAAACTGAGAAAGACGCTTCCGAGCGAAGTCTAACAACCATCTTTTGATTCCTTTCTGAAGGGAAAGCTTTATACCTTAGGACATACCCCTTCCAGGAACATCCAGTACTTATGATACTGAACAGAGCAGAACGACTTCTCTATGTGCCCGGCGACAGCAAAGCTTGTTGGACTATTGAATGACTTGGTTGACTTGACCCAAGACAGAAAGCATAGCAGGAAGGTAGCTCTCGAACAATGGAAATCAATCATCACTTTGTTTTTTACCTCAAAAGCAGATCAAGATCGCATTTCAGGGACTAAAACAAAACATCGATAGATTGGCTGGATGAAAACTAGAAAGCAACAGTGTAGAAGGTTCCTTGCAACTCTCAATATGTTAAAAAATGACTATACATTTGCCTAGCAAAACACGACTTTAATGATCCTTTCGTGTCCCGGCTCCTTGGCTTACTTCAAGCTGGGGATTGCATACCTCTCACTCGCTTTGCCTCACTGTGCTTTGAATAGCCCTACTTTCGTACCTCTCCTGGGGGCAATGATAAATCACCTAAGACCGCTAATGCCCCATCTAATTCAAGAACAAGCCCTTCTCGCCTTCCCCATGTGGAATAAGTTCCCGTGCATTCCATGTCTGATTCTTTACTATGGATTCAATGGGGGCCAATCCTGCTGCCTTCCTTGCTTGCATGTGGTTTTGGAATTGGCATCTATCCCGCCTACTCCTGCCCTGAGACTAGTGAAATCAGGTCTGCTCTTGCGCGATGCCTATTCTTTTACTTTTTTGATTCCCTGCTTGTAGATTCACTCTCTCCTGCTCTAGGAAAGTTAGGGGAAGTAGCGAGATTCCGATTCCTTCGTGGGCGAAGGCAGCCGCTCCAGCAGCTTTAGTACTTACCAGCCCTTATCCCGGTTCTTCTCCGGCTCCACCAGCAGCCTTTATCAGCTGCTATGGTTCCCTTCCCGAATGCGAATCTCTATCTCTTTGGGGCTATAGCCTTCTAATAGGACCCATATTCAATCTCTTAAATGACTTCTGAACACTAGCTAGCTCTGGACCTACCTATATTAGCCATGAGCGATCACCGAGCGGAGTTGAAAGAAAAGAGACTTGACATGCCGCTCGCGAGTTCGGAACGAACGGAGCGGAAGGGATCAACAGTTACAGGGAGAAGTGAAAAAGACGAGCACTTGGGATGGGACCACGGAGCCACCGTTTAAAACAAGGCTAAACGAGGCCATACTAGTAGTAAACTCCTCTCTGAAGAGAGTGAGTCTATAGAGCCAACGAGCCGAATCTATTTTGTCTCTTAATAGCCGATCCTTTAGTTCCGTAGACTATTGTACTAGTAGGGCTCGCCCATTTTCCTCCAACAGTCAACTTAACTTTCCTCCACTCGCCTGAATTACGAGGAGTTATTATACCGAATCCCAGATCCCGGCCCCTTAACCCATCGCGAACTTCGTTCACTGCGGGATAGGAATCGAAAGGTATAGCTTTTACACGGGAACGGAACGAGCCGGAGCGAAGGAGGGATTGTACCACAGCTTGCTTCGAGACTGAAAGGAAAAGTGATCCTATTCCTCACTGCTCAGCTGTCTTGGTATCCGTGTTAGGAAGTCAAAAACGCTCCTTGCCGCTGCCAAACATGTTGAAGTCTCGGAAACATGTTTAAGTCATTGACATTTATCGGAGAATCGACAGTTCGTCTCGTCTCGGGGAATTCTAGATCAATCATAGATCTGGGCAGAAGCGCCCTTCCCTAAGCCATAAGATACCTTCTCCTAATCATCGGCGTGACACCTATTCTTTCTTTTTCTCGAAAGATGCAGCTACGGCCTTTTTTTTTCGGTTTAGAATGGCATTGTTGAAATTACACAGCGAACTCGATCAACAAAGGATGGCAGTACTTGAACCTCACATTCGCGAAAAACCTGGTAACATCACCCCCCAAAAAGGGAGAACCCAATCGGTCTGCATCTGCATTTAGCATTGCCTTCACCTTTCAATGGATTGGCTGCAGTAGCGGTTCCCTCTTAAGAAGTTCGATCCATAGTCTTATGCCTCGTATCCTTCAAGTGTTTTCTGGCAGAAAAGGAAAAGGCTTCATCTACACCTTTCAAGGGCCTGATTTGACATCTTGTGTCTTGCGTGTGCCGTCTTGTTAATAGCGAATGAAGTAGAACCAGAATGAAGGGGCGATGATCCGCCCACACACATTGGTAGTAGGAGAGGCAGCCACTTGGGGCCTATCCATTCCATACCCAAACGCAACTCAGAATGCCTATGATTAGTATAGTTAACCGCCGGTGCTACTTCCTTAGTGAAGTATCCCATTCCGACTTCTGTAGGGTTTGTTTACCGATCACAGTTTCAGCATTGCACCTCACTAGGACGGCTTTCTTTCTTCCCTTAGAGTCCTTCTAGCGGGTCTTAGTGCCTTCCTCTCTTCCACAAGAGGGAAGATCCAAACTTCAAATACATACTTTTCTTTAAGAATTGGATATAACAAACTACTTAATTAGCATAGAATTATCTTCAGTCCCTTCTCTTCTGGGCTAGGAGTGGAAATCGATCAAAAACCTCAGACGAAATAGCTTCCAAACCCTTAAGTCCATCAGCTACCAATATCTCGTTCTTGAAAAAACAAACCTCTTTGCCAAAGAAACACCATAGGGAGGAAGGAAAACCCATTGAGAGAGAATCTATCAGTTACTTAGCGTGACACAGCTACCCACGCCGACGGCTGCCCCAAGATCGCTGGAAAACGTCCTTCCTACTTTCTTAGCGCTAGATCCGTCCTGAGCATGCTTGTCATCGCCAACATTACCAATCAGAGTAACATTCCTTTACCAAAGCGGGACGGCTGGAGAATTCTGTTGAGTTATAGTTCTATATCTCTAAGGGCTTGCTAGAGGACCCCTTTTAAATTAAACCGGGTTCTGTCACTCCTAAATAAGGTTTCAGAATCGTAGACTTGGGAGTGTAAGCTAGAGCAGAGCTACCTATCTTTGGCGAATTTGTCCAACCGGAGATCGTAGTCTCGTCTCAATCCTCTTTCTTATTCGAAGAGGAACTTTTCCTTAATAGAATAATAGCCTAATCCTGCCGCTATCGTCTTTAGTCTCTAAACCCTCGTAAGGCCTCAAATCTGAAGTCATCCTCTTTTATTCTTTCATCCGAGTTTCCTTCCAAATTAGAAGAAGAAATAAAAGCAAGACAGTCAGTCTATCGACTTCCTTTAGAGGAGAGGCTTCATTCTTCTCCAGCATACACCTGTTCGATAAAGAAAGAGAATATAAGAAAAATCCTTCCCAGTGCGAGGAGAGGAAAGTTCTTATCCTTCCAGCTCTTTTTCGTTCCAGTTTTCTAAGCCAAGTTGAAGAATCAGTCTTTTTCAGGCGTATCCTGCACCTCGAGCATGAATGAAACTATCTTCCCATAAGTCGCGTATGGAGCGAGCCGTGTTGGCCGTGATTTCGAACATCATCCTAGGACAAATTAGAGCTATTAGATGAGAAGAGACTTCACGCCATGAAACATGTCCAGGTCTACCAGAGAAGGCTTTCCCTTGCAGTCCACAATAAGGTAATATAGATAAAGTTCAACATAGGGGAGAAAGTCTTGAAAAAGATTCTTTCCGGACGTGAACCTCACCCTTAATCTGCTTAGGGATTCAATGTGCAACAGGGAAACTCCATTTTGTGCTCGCTCTCTTCTGTCATGCATCATGGCTGGGTGAGTTGGCCCATTGCGAATTAACCTCGGTGCTTCCAATCTGGTCATGCACTTCTTTAAGATTCGGAACCTGGGAGCTTTCCTCTTCATTTCAAAATAGGGGTAAATGTTTCGTAGGGGGGTAAGGAATATGCCGAGGTCTTAATAGAAAGGGGTGTCCCGTCTGCTAGGCTTTTCCGAACTTCCCTTCGCCTTTCTGCCCGTGAAATCCTTTTATTCTGCTTTTTCCCAACCCCATTATTTATTTAGTATTGAAGCATCTATTAGTTAAGGGGGTTCCAGAGAATCATCCGAACATTCTGAGATAGGGTTGTCAAATGGTGGAAGAGGAACGAGAGGAGCCCCTAAGCTTTCCGGCTCACTAGTAGGTGACGAGGGGATTTCAAAAAAGGGGGTAATATTCTGCCGATGCATTCGTTCGGATACATTCTTCCTTCTTCACCTTTTCAACCCACCCTTCCTAAAAAAGCGAATTTGCCTCTTCCTGGTAATGAATTGAGCGGCAGCGAGGAGGTCAGGTTCCATAGGGATTTCGTCTGCTTTTGGAACTTCGATTCCTGGGGGTGACTCCGGAGTTTCAAATTCTCAGAACCTCCTTCGAATTACAGAACTGGAGGGGGTCTCACAGGCATCTCTCTTCGAGCGGCAGTGCAAGCTCGGATGGTGTTAGCGCTGGCAGAAGGTCCTGGATTAGTTTGTACCGGTGTAGGTCCCTGAGTGGTGACTTGTCCCCCTTGATGTTGTGGCATTGGATTAGTATGGATCCCCAATAGCTTCAGTGACATTGGCGGCTTTAAGGTATGCCTTAACTTCGTTCCAATTGATACGATTTTCATCATTCATGTCATAGATGACATCACGCAAAGTATGACACTCTTCGATGGTATGGCCTGCGTCTCGGTGAACTGGACAGAACTTAAAATAGTCGAGACCAGGAGGCCAGGGGAGTGATCTCTGGGTAGAGAAATGGCTTTCCAGGTCAGAAGGATGGAGAATAGGTAGGAATGGGTAGGGGTCATTTTGGTAGTGAGCTCCATTGGGTTGGGTCCCCAGGGTCGCTTGGGAGCACCTTGTTGCTGCTGAGGGGGGGGGCGCAGCGTTGAGCGGGTCTGGGCGGAGCTTGCGCTTCGTTCACTCAAAAAGAATGGAATCCAGATCCGTAAGTGACTTCGATAGGCTTTTAGTTAAGACTGATTTTCTTCCTTATCTTATAGAGCTTTGTCTGATAGGGAATTTTCTGCTCGCTACGCCCCTGCCCCAAGCCAAAATAGCTTGAATAGCTTGATCTGACCGAACTCGCTCTAATGGAAGAATTCTAATAATATGGAATTTCCTGGTATGAGCTTAAAAAGCATTCCCCTGGAGCCTGAAACACGTGAAAGCTAGCCCTCCTCAATCCCAGTCGCATTCGATCTATAATTCTTCTTCCCCTCGGCGGAACTACCTTAATGGAATTCCGGCTTCGCTAAAAGCACCTGGGCTATGCCTCGACCTCTTCGTTGCTTAACTTGAATTGAAAGCTTTCAGTCATCAAGCTTACCTGCCGCCTAAGTGGTGTGTCAAACAACCGAAAGCAGCCGGTTATACAGTCCCTAGCGCGTGCAGCAAGGAGCATGGTGAAGCGCTGCGCAAAGGAAACTAGCCTTTTGTTCCACTTTGTTGATCGAGAAGAAAATATGAAATGATTGAGGTTGAGAAAACCCTGCCGAGAATCGAGAGGCGGGAGGGCACCGAAGCTACCACCAGACTAGCGAAAGGTTTCCCGACGAGGAGAAAGATGAGCGAATGGAATGACATCATGTATGAAATTACCAACCTGTTGATTCCGGAAGTCAACTCCTCGCTACCTCTGCCAAGTTCCTTTTTCTAGCAGGATTTTCTCAACAAATGTCATGGTAAGTTGCTTTTGAGTTCTATTTTCATTACTCCGAATCTTCTTAGTTCGATTCTGCCTCTGCTCCCTTACTCACAGAATCCCAACCGAACAATTATCATTGCCCTGCTTCCCATTCTCTTGGCTACGACACTGGTTCTATTCAAACTGCTAACTATGATTCGGATTTTCTGCCAGACTTCAGGTTCCCTCCCCGTTCTAAAAGCAAGAAAGGCAAGTCGAATCCCAGGGGTACTTTACCTTTACAGATAGAGAGATCGTGGAAGACTATTTTAATATAAGGATCGGCCTCGTCTTCCTTCACACCCCGAATAGGACTTTGCTAGGAGAAGGAGAGCAGTCGACTTGGTCACAGCTCTGATTCAACTGGGAACAGGACCTCCATCTCAGAAGGGAAATCCCACGGCACATCTTGACTAGGCATTCCCATCTCTCAATCAACAGAAGTAGCCCGTCCGATAAAAGATGCAATAGCAGTCCTTCCTCCAACAGATGCGGATTCATTAGCTGCTTCTAGTCCGATAACAAGAACTGGACCTGGTGAAATCTTTCAAGCTGCCCTTCTTCCTTCCACCAGATTACTTTACAGACTGGAATTCATTCAAAAAGAGTACAGGAACTGGTTTAACAAAAAGGGTCGAGAACTACAGTGATCTGATACCTGGCTCTCTTGGTATGAAGAGTAGGTTATGTAGGCAACAACTCTTCCTAGGTTGTTTCGATCACAAAAGACCAAATAATCGATGAGTAGTATGCTTTATATTGTATTGCCAAAAGACCGATGAGCCTTAGCAGAGCGCATACTTTTTTTTTGAAAAAAAGACTATTCTATTTCCTTCTCGCACCTTCCCTTCAGTCTAATTGGCCTAATTGCCTTTTGAATGGGCGTGCTGAACGAAAACATCGCCACATCATGGAAACTCTTCGTGCCTTACTTATCCCCCTATCTAAGGTAAGGTTAGGCGGGAAGCTTCATCAGGGCTAATATGGCATCTTTCTTCTGTCAGTGTAATCCGGTTCAAGAAAGCAGGAAATCCAGTAATTTGGGCTTAGGAAGGCATCCCTTGGGTAATCCTGCATCTATTGATTCAATTGGGATCGTTTTTATCGATTCATCTCTTTCCCTTGAGCCAGTTCCGACTTGCTTCGCATAGGCTACACAAGCCAGGTTTGAGCTTCTTTATCGGCTTGAGCTACCTATTGTATTGAGTTGCCTCCCCACTGAACTAATTTGGGAAAATAAGAACTGAAGCCCTATTCACAGCTTTTTCGATCTATCTAAGCTACTACGGTGATTTGTGATTCAATCGATGCTAATTCGGCTATTTGACCTGGAGCCGGGTATAGTTTATGGCCTTTTTTTCCTGGTATCTGCCTTGAGGCCAGGTGTGGGATCGATCAGTAGGTCAAAGACCCGTAGTATAGGAGTGAAAGCCAGGGATGCATAGGAGGATGTGATGAACATTGACAAATAGGAGAATGACCTGCTCGCTGGGTGTGAAAGAGGAGGCTTGGAAGCGGAGCATTATTAAAGGTCAACAACTTCTTCCCTCCAATCCAATCGGCGGCTGGGCTCGTCACATCGAAATCAGGTATGGGCCACCTTTCTTTCTAGACGAAAATCACAAAACAATCACTTTCTTATATATACGTTATCTTTAGAACATGATCTTCGAGAAGTGCTGTGATATGAGGCTTTCTTTGTCTCCAACTAATGATCTGTCCTGCGACAACGGGGAAACCCCTCCTCGGCAAAAAGGGACGAGATCCGCTCCGCTCGTATCTTTATTCTATTTCCCGCTCACGCAATTGGTCTATCGCGATGTAGAGCAACAGATGGTACTAACAAAATTTTTCATATTTGGTTGGTAGGCAGGCTGCCGTCCCATGATCAGCTTTCGTATCTTGAAATGCCACTTCGTAATATCTGCTTTACAGGGCAGTGCTTCTTTCTTTTGAGCTTAATAGGACTTTGGAGACGAAGTTGCCCTATACTTTAGGGTCGTATTCTTACCTCGGCCTCTTCTTGCCAGCAGAAGCCCAAGCCTTTAGCTCTCAAAGCCCCCACCTCTGCCTCTATGTCCCACCCACTCGAAATGACAACATGTTAGGTACTGTAATAGCAATCTTACCCACCTATTGAGGTGAGGGAAACGAGAGAACGATCCCACGATCGGAACTAGTCATCGTATATTACGTGTATAATACTCCCATCTATCCATTCAAGATATTCCCTCTCCCGCGTATGATTGAGCAAAAGCTGCAGTTAGAAGAGATTGGTGGGTAAAACTCGCATGTGCTTCTAATCATTAACTCGCGAGTCCGAGTTTGAACAGCACGGCATTCTACCCGATTATAAGATGAAGAATAGAAGTTCCGAGCCCTCACTATTTAGTGATTCGGGACGGGATCCAAGTACAGGTACAAAAGCAATCAACTGGAAGGGACGTGATCTAGCCTACGATCCCATCTCTCTTCTCCAACCAAAGCCGCCATCCAGATTCAGAAGCGGAAGCGGAAAGAGTTTACTGAAGAGGCTTTCATCACCTGTTGATCCAGTTTCCCTTTCGATGATTGAGTTCGAGATTTAGGGAGCTTAAAGGTTGGGGCCAATAGATAGTCAGTCTCTAGTCTCAGAAGAGTGCTTACCGCAATGAAATTGTTTTGCTGCGTCGCAGCTAGTTCCTACCGGCTCTATTCGTTAGGGATTTGGAAAAATCTTCCAGGCACGAGACCTGCTCTTCTATTTCGGTCAGAAAAGGGCAAACAGCCGTCAAAGTAACGAGAAAGACCGCCTTGCCCGATTATTCCTCGTGCGTCTTATTAGAATAAGATATTTCTTTTGACGACTTCACTATTGGTGGGAGGACTCACGACTGCTGTTGAGAAGAAGAAGAATCATTCACAGTCAGAAAGCTAGATCAAGAAAGCAAAGGAAAGGAGTAAAGGAAACCAGAGTCAAGGGATTCATTGAAGCATGAAAAGCGATCTTTATCTTTCAAGGGCTATTCCCAATGAGAGATTACGATAATAATCATAAGAGAAGAAAGATCGTATAGCGTAGAAAGTCTTCCTTACTATCTCCTCCCTCCATCTAAGGTAAGTAGGCTTTCTTATAGAGTAGGTAGTAGCTTAAGCGCTAAGAAGCTAAAATCATGCTACAACAACGATATGCGATAACATGCAAGTCGTATTCGAGGTTGAGTATTGGACTTTTCCTGTCAGTTACGAGAAGGATTCGAACCTCCATCTCTGGGAAGCATGAGAGGATCTCAGCGAACTACCATTTATTCTAATCGTGACTTTGGTAACCCGGTTCACCTTTCAGCTACGTCCGGGGGAGAATTTGAAAATGGTGGTCTGAAAGTCTTACCTAAACTCTTAATAAAGCCTATAAAAAATCCTAACTACATACCTCCCAGAACATAATCAAGAGCTTGGGCAAAGTGGGGACTCTGCGTGCTCTGATTGACGAGATCTACATAGATCTGGTTTAGACATTGAATGCTTGCGTCGCTAAAAAAAAGACGTTCGGCTACCTCTTGGAGATTGACTCCTGTTGGTAAGTTCACATCTACAGCAGTATCCCTATAGACTCTCCAAATTCTTTTTAGTTGGGAAACGATTTTGTCTTTCAGTGCATTTATCGTTAATTCATTAATAAGTAATAGCAAGGTCACTCTAAAGAGGTATTTTTATCCTTTTCTTGCTAACAGCAGGCGCGTATAATGGGAAAGCGAGTTTACGAGCTAACTAAGAGCTCTCTTTACTGACAGCATGCAAGCTTACCTTCAAGCCATGCTTACACAAGCTGCTTATATGCCCTAGTTTAACTACCTCGGTTCACTTAACTTGCTCCCATCCTTCTCCCGTCTGACTCTGTATTACGTAATGATCTGTCTTACCTCTAAAACCCCCTTCTCTTCACCTGATACAAGGCAGTCGAAGTCCCCGCCACCCTGCGGATCTCAATCTAGCGACGGCACCCGGAACCACACTGCTGCCGCTGCCCTTCGGGCACACCTCCTACGCTTATCACTGACCTACGCTCTTGCAGCATGCCCCCTTCGGGCAATACGGCTTTCGTAATACGCGAAGCAGCTGAGCGATAGCTCTTCGATCGTCTTGCGATAGCGAAAGCCTTAATTAAGTCTTATTCTTTTGTTCCCGAACAATGATCATTCATTAGGCCGGCCCGACCAAAGACTGAAAGCCTGGTCCGGGCAAGCTCTATTATGGGAACTAATCTGACCAAACTGGGTCTAATGGAACAAGATCTCGATCTCAATAAGGAATTTGAATCTGGGAGGGCCGGCAAGAATCAATGCGATAGCGAGGTTGAGCAGTAGCGAGGGGCGATAGCGAAGGCGTGGTTCATCCTCGTAGATGCGAAGGTTCGGATCGAAGATCTTCGCGAGACGGCCCATGAATCTCGAGAATCGAGCGTGGGGCTTGAAGACCCTACCGCATTCCGGCCCCGGGGCAGTATGCCGGGAATAAGGGGGGACATACTGGATCCATTCCCTTGGTTGGGGGCTGTGCCCCCCCTATCCTTTCAATTTATGGATTCCCTGGTCTTTTTTTTATTCTTTATCTCTTCTCGTGACCTTCTTATGCGAGATAAAGTAACCCTTTATTATCTTATATCATCAGGGTAATGATCCATCAACCTATTGCTGCTTTTTATGAAACACAAATAGGATAATTTGTCCTGGAAGCGGAAGAACTACTGAAACTGCGCGAAATCCTCACAAGGGTTTATGCACAAAGAACAGGCAAACCCTTATGTTATGGGTTGTATCCGAAGACATGGAAAGGGATGTTTTTATGTCAGCAGCAGAAGCCCAAGTTCATGGAATTGTTGATCTTGTAGCAGTTGCATAAAAAAGAGCAGGAATTTCACACAAATCGCGATTTGAGATTTTAGTTTTTTACCGTATTCTATTAATATTAATTATTAATTTGAATTTTTTTAATAAAATAGAATATGAATATAGAAAGAATTCATAATCATCCGGTTAGGATCGATCTAAACCAGCCCATTATGCATACGATTCAACATGCCAACTATTAAACAACTTATTAGAAACACAAGACAGCCAATCAGAAATGTCACCAAATCCCCCGCTCTCGGGGGATGCCCTCAGCGCCGAGGGACATGTACTAGGGTGTATGTGCGACTCGTTNAGATTTCAGATTGTGGTTTTTTTTCAATTGAAAATGCGAAAGAATTCCCCATTGGTAGCAAATGATTATCTGTTAAGCAGGGCAAATCTTATTTAAATTAAAATAAAAAGCCGAAAATGGATGCCTCTACTCTTGCAAGAACGGACTAACAAGGTCAACTAATCCGCATAATTAAATACCGTTACTGTAAAAACGGATCTCGTTGTGAAAAACCTACTACTGGGGAGGGTAGAGCCAAAAAGTTTAAACTTTACAAGTTAACAATAGCATTGATTCGATCAAGTAAGGGGCTCCGGTGTATAGAGAGGACCTCCCCGTTTAAGAAATAACCATAGAAACGATGGAACCCACTATTTATTTATCCATTTATATTTACTATTTTTTTAAGAAGACTATTTGACTTTATCCCCCCTTTTTTTTACTATATGAAATCCACACTTTGACACCTGAGATTCCGTAAGGAGTAGATACTTCCGCAGGAGCATAATCTATTTTCTGGTTAAATAGATTACAAGATGTTTTTCCATACTTTCCGCATTCAGTTCCAGCTATTTCTGCGCCTTTTAATCGACCTGAACAACATATACGGATCCCCTCTACCCATTTATTCATTAATAATGAAAGATCCTTCACTATTTTACTAAAAATGGAACTAAATGATCTTCTTTTGTTGCTCAGTTGAAAAGAGATGTCTTGAGCAATCAGAGAAGCACTTTGATAAACAGATTGAATCTTGACCGACGTGATTAAGGTATTAGTGTTTGTTCTATTAGACAACAAAGATCGCATTTTTTTCATTTCGTTCAAATAAGAGTTGTACCCGTACGGAATTCTTATGTTTCTCAGTATGATAGAAATCATCATCTCTATTCCCTTTATCAATTCTCCTATCCCACCTAGGTTTATGAATTTATCTCTCAATTCCATTACCTTATCCTTACCCAAGAGGTAAAAGCATTTTCTCCTTAATTGACCTAGGAGTTGTTCCCGGGCATCTTTAAAAAAAAGGTTATTATACACCCCAACCCCATCCCTTAGAAAGAAAAAGGTAGCACCGAAGAAAGGAAAGAGCGAGATGGTGGTTTTTGTTGTTCCCGCGAAGCGAAGATCATTCGCTTGGCGAATGAAGTGAGTCAACCTCTTTTTGGCTTCGGCCAAACACTTTTTCTCGCTGGTCAAGCTTTCTACAAAAAAGGCGATGCGAGAACGTATTCTCTTATCTAAGCTTCTTCCCTGTGCATTCGCTCCCCCCATCGTAAATGGTTCAGCCACGCCCGGTGACACGAAATGATTGAGAACTACGACGGGGTCGAAATGAATTTGGTTCTTTGTATTCAAAAAATATTGCATGACCAAATAATTCAAGGAGAGGCGCACTGCGGGGAGGGTCCTTTTACTTTTAAGTAGATGACTCGTCGGGCCGTCGGAGCGGTACTTCTTTGGGAAAAAGAAATGGAATAACTTCGTTTTTCTGAAGGAGTCGTCATTTTCTATCAGGAAGGATATGTCATTTACAACCCCGGCGTCTTTCGGATGCTTGAAGGCCCCGCTGACCAGAAGTAATTTAGAAAGATTCTTCTTTCTCGATGGTGATCGGTCATGGTATCCATAGCCTTCCTTCTTTTTCGGCCAAATCCTGATTTCGTTTTCCTTCTCCCGGTCGTCGAGCCTGATCGACTCGACTCTTTTCCCTGCCCCCCGGCCTCTCACTTTGTTTCGTTCTTCTTCTGTATTGTTGCTTGAATGAAGACACCTGATCGGCCCCACTTTCCCGAATCCCTTCCCCTTTCCGGGTCTGGTTTTTTTGCGTCGTTTCAGTCGTCGTCGTCCATGGGGAAGAAAAAAATGAATGAATATTCTTTTGGAAAAATGTAGAATAATACACCTACCGAGACTCACCTTTGTCGTAGGTGGCGAACCTAAATAAGATCTCAGATTGACATTTTGATACACTAATTTACCATAATAATAAATAGAGTCAATGGTGACTCCGCCGTGGAAAGAGCCGCTTCTTTCTTGCTTGATAGGGGGGGCTTCCATTCACCAGCGCAGACTACAAAAAAAGTGCTCTCCGAACCGTGCTGGATAGTCACCTATCACACGGCTCTCACTCAAACCCAACCTGTGGTGGATCCCGGGGGACAAAGTCAAAGCGCTTGATCCTTTGCCCCATATTGGAGATGCTCCTCACCGCCGATCAAGCAGCGACGCTGCTCTAGGCTTAGCTTTAAGCCGCTATCGTTCGGTTTGGATAAGTCAAGTCCCTTCGGTCGGTTCGCTCAGATGGTCTTCCCTTATCTTCCCTAACGTTCAGAGTTGTTCTGGTTTGAGAAAGGAGCACCCTGAATGAATAAGAAATGGACAGCAGAGGGTGCCGCAGGCATGATTCTTATTCAACCGAGTTGAAGCTAGCAAGATGTCGATTACACACCGGAGGTTGGTAAGAACTGAGGGACAATGCCCCCCCTAACCTAAGTGGGCCTACCAGCAACTGGTACTTGATCGGGCGGGGGGCGGTTTGGTTTCGTGCAACGCCTTCGCAGCAGGAAGAGGCAGTTGTCATTTGAAAGGAAAGGCCCATAGGTTTCCAATCCAAAACTGCACACCCTGATAAAAAAAAAGAGAGAAGGGGGTAGATTTAGGCTCCTTCCCTTCCACTGCATAGCCGCGCTAGCAGGTACTATAAGCCCTCTGTCCCACGCATCTAACCAGCTCGCGTGGTTCACCGGTTCCACCGAAAACTCTCATTTGTTGAAGCGGAGCATAGTGCGCTTTAGGCGCCGAGCGAGAAACGTCTCTTCTTTCGTTTCGGTTTATTCACTGATCTGAAACTTAGCACTTGTTTTCGGGCGGCGGCGTTTTTGAATGAAGTCTATCCGAACCGAATTAGCATTTATCAGAGCAGGCTAGGCCTCTCCAGCGGAGCTGGGCGCCGGGGCCCTGAATGTGCTAGCGATCGGCACATAGGGGGTGGTTGCCCGGGTTTCTCGGCCTGGTATCCTGCACCTCGCGTTTATGATTTTTCAACTGTGCCCCGGAGACACGGTCGAAGCACGCCCGCCCAGCGTGCTTCTTTCACGACATGCTCTGGTCCCGGGTGTTTTCCAGTGGTCTTCTAGCCTTAGAAGAAGTCGTGTCCGGGACGGACATCTGCAACGTCCTCCCACGCTTTATTTAAAATAGAGGACAAACTGAAGGAAAAGACTGACCCATTCGGTGACTTTGGCGGTCGCCCTCACTGAACCGACTTGAATCTGAACTACGATTAAGATAGAGTCTGACCGAAATCGGATTTCCTTTGCGTGCCATATGCCCTTGCAGTGCTGTCTTTTTCCCATCTCTCTTCCCGGTCCAATGTGTAAAGTAAACTCTCCATGTTGACCAAAAGACAAACTTCTCTCTCTCTCTTTATCTACGTTCTGCAATTAGATAGAACCTGTCGGTCTGAAACTGAACTCTTAGTTTCAATAGGAAAGTCAGATCTTCATAAGATGCTTCTATTCGTTCCCTTCGCGGATCACGATCTACTTTACTTTGACAGCAGTCACCCTTGACTTTCATCCAACCTCTCGATCATGTCGGGCCCGGAGTCAAGCTCTTTTGGAAAGGTGATGTCATCATCGAAAAGCAAGGTGTGTTACGCATATAGCTTAACCTCGGATTCTGCACAATTGAAAAAAGAAAGAGGATCAAAGGGCTCTCTTCCAATCTCAGAATAGGATCTTAGGCATACGGTGACCGGCTAAGCGAGACCCAAAAAGATAGGTCTACACAAGGCGAAGCTCTATTGGGCGTTGCTTTCTAGATCGACTCTATGAAGAATATGAAGAGGCTTCTTTCTACGCTTTCTTTTCTTATTCAATTGAGAGTTTGAAAGGAAACTCAGTCCTTAAGTATTAGGCTGATCGGCTGATAGGATTGACTCGCGGACTGGATGAGACCATTCACTCACGGAAGACTTGCTAGATATCGCTCCTTCAAAGTGAGCCTCTTGAATAGGAATTCCCCCCAGCAGATCAGGGGGTTCCTATAGGGGCCGGGTACACTCTACCTGAAATGAAAATGAGACAGAAATGAATGCAAGACTTCGAAAGCTTGCAATACGGAGAGTGGGTGTATGATAACGAAAGGCTAAAGCAGATGACATCGGCTAGTGAGCAAACGAGAAGGCCTTTTTAGAAAGCCTTGTTAAATTAAATAAACCCTAGATGCATCTTCCGGTTAAAATTCCCTAACAATGTACCAATGAGAAAGCAAAGCCGGACGCTGTAAGAGGTAACTAAGATCCTAATTTACTCTATTATGCCAAGGTTCTCAAAATTATCTATAGCTTTACTCTTCCTTTTACTCGCTCCCTTTTTGCTATGGATTTCACTCCAAGCCCAAGGTTTTCGGGAACCTCTAGTGTTAAAGCCTGAAGAGGAAAAAAAGAAATAAGAAATAGAAAGGTTTGATCAATGAATGAAGCCACCAGAGGTTTAAGAGATGCTCGCAGAAGCTTCGATCTTCGCTAAAGACTTTCCCCTAGGGATTTTTACACCTTTCGGAAGTCCTAGACACAAGTAAAGGGCAGATACGTCCTTCCTTCTAGTCCTTCTGGCTTCTGCAATTAGCATGTCTTAGGCACTTATAATAATAATAGACGACTTGCATTCTACTCTTTCCTATTAACTTGCATTATAATAAATAGGAGGTCTCCCAATCATAAGAAGTACTGCTTGGTCTCAGTATTATCCTTCACCTTAGGTTTCGGTTCTTAACTTAAGACAACTAGGGAGTCTGTTTCCTTTAATTTAATGGCTTTCTATCCGTACGAGTAGGATAGAGAGAAGCGGTAAAGTAAAGGTCTTTCTTCCTACCTACTTTCCGGGCAATCCATATCAATAAAAGAAGAAAGAAAGCATTCCTAGGGCTAGGAAGCAATCCATGCTTGGACTTCAATTGTAATTGTATGTGTAGCCTTTGCCTTTCCCCTTTGCTGATTAAAAGACTTCCTTTTCATTAGATAGAAAAAAGGAAGAACCTTTCTTGCCCGGTTTCAGTCCAATAATTAAGAAGAATCCGGTATGGAACATACTGTTGGGACCGAGGGAAAGGAAGAACTTAACTTAGTAGCTAAGGTGGATTGAGATCTCTTAAGTTCTCCTAGGGGGAATACCCCCTTCTTATCTTCCCTTTAGGCTATAGGATCTTGAATACCTTATAAAGATAAGAGGTAGACATTCCATTAGGGTAAGGGAGAATAGAGACAGTCAAAGTGCTTCTGGTTTTTAGTGTTGTTTGCATTGGCCTGCTGAGCACACTAAAAAAAAAACAAGAAACTAGATCCTTACGCTCCTGGGACTCCTCGGCACAGGGAGTACGGGCCTTCATCTCCAGGAGAAAAGCATCGAGTGCGCGGGATCCTTTCTCTTTTTATTACTTCAAGGGTCTTCTATTCGACATTCTTATTAGAAAGGCTTCGGCATCCAGTTTCCTATTTTGGATCGCGTCTCGCGAAAGAAGATCTACTGGCAAAATAAATATCCAATTCCTCTTGGACTTTCTTTCTTGGTCAGACGAACCACCTTAAGCAAGCGACTTGGGATGGGAAGACTTCTTGGCATCGGTCTCTCTTTCTATATATATTGATTCAAGGCGGGGAAGATAACCTGCCTCATCGTAATAAGACAGCATGCTTCACAGCCATCGATCTTTGAATTCAATGAAAGAAGCTTTCAAAGGCCACAAACGAAAATAGAATGATTGGGGCGCAGAAGCCCTCCAGCTTATCTTATGCATCAAAAAGGCTACTTGACCAGCCTACTGATTCTTCTTATGGGGCAGTACCAAAAAAGATATGAAATTAAGGGCACCCGAGTCCCTAACTGGAATCACGGAAAAAGCCTCTTACGCAAGTATACAAACAGCTCTCCTAGTTCAAAAAGACGTGTGCTAGGATTCTTATTGTACTTGTACAAAGGCGAGGGCGTGAAGAGAGATTAATGAAAAAAAGAAAGCAAGCCCTAAATCTTAACAGTCCTGGATGCAAAAAGCCCGATTCGAGGGTTGAGGCCATGGCGAGATCCAATTCGACATACCAACTCTTATTCTTTTTGAAGGGGAAGTCCAAGTAAACCATTACAAGGAACGTAGTAACTCGACTGAAAGGATAGGGTAGAGGAATTGAGTGGAATGGAAATCATATGCTTTGAGGAACAAGAGCACAAAAGAGACCTGCGGCGGGGTAGACACGGCAGGCGTTTTGCTTATAGGGCTACAGGAACTTTTTCAAGAGCCTCATCGACTATCAGCATGACGAGGGGAAAAAGCAGCGGATTCCTGGTTCGCTCGAAATCTCTTCCCCGGGCATAAGCGGGGAGTCTATCTTTAGGGACTTGGAACAGCCCAGGAGAGAGCCCGCCCCCCAACCAGAGGCTGCGCCGCCTGCTCCAAACATTCATGTAATACAGGCGGAAGTCAAAGAGGAACTGCGTGATTTTCTTAGGGCTCATACAAAAATAGAGCCAAAATTCACCTTTGTTACTTGCTTGCCCTGCCCTCGATTAAGATAACTCGTACTATAAGTAGATGGGCTAGATTGAAAAAATGCCCTACTTTCCTAAGCACGATAACTCACCACTTGCTCAAGAATTGGCCTGCTTTAGCCCTTGACCTACCTTAACTCCTTGGGATAACTAAGAGACTTGTTCGCTTTACTTTACTGACCTACCATAATGAAAGATTAGCGACAAGAGCTTGACTTGCGTAAAAGAAAGAACTCAAAAAAATCTCGCTTTCCCTCCCTTTGTTCTCTTTTGCCTTATCAAAATAAGGACTGAGAGTCTTAGGGCTAGCTGGCTAATAGATTTTCACTCAAAGAGGCTCGAAGGCAAAGTAAACTCAAACTTAAGACCTGCCATTCAATGGAAAAAAAGTAAAAAGAGGGATTGTAGGAAGAGGGACTTCCCCTGACCTAAGCATTTCTTACTCTGTTGGCTTAAGTCATTGCTTAAAATCTGATCCTTTTTTATTCGGTATGTCGCTCTGCGATCAGAGCAAATGAACAGACAAAACTAATAAGTAAATGAGAATAAGCCAAGCCTTTTGAACCACATTTTCTTTTTCTTTCCCTTTCTGCTCCCACGGTCCGTGTGAAGCACCACTTATTAAATTATAGATGAGGGGGGTCTTCGGCCTAAGACTGGTTTGGCTCCTCTTATACGATCAATCTCCTTCGGAGTCGAATCACAGTAAAGTCAAACGAGCTCTGCCCGAGTCTATGTTGGTAATGATCTGGTCAACGGCTGAGGTATAATCTCTAGTATGTATGATACCCCTGGAGTACCTCGTTTCGAGGATTGGATAAAGGTCTGAGGTTGACTCTCAAGAACAAGAATAAGAACTTCCTCATGTGAAAAGAATGCGTAGGCCAAGAAAGCTCAAAGGAAGTGCAAGAATTCAAGCTGAAGCAAGGACGGGGGAAGGGGAGATTCCTCTATAAAGCAAATGCCGAGACAGGTGCTAGATGAAGTTTCATCTTCATTGGCATTCCAGAACCCAAGTCGTTCAGTCTTTACCAGCCCTGAAAGGGCTTTTGCACGTGAAGAAGAAAAGGACGAAGCTTCTCAAGGTGAAATTGAGAAGAGACTTATAGTTCTTTGGAATTTGATTTGCTTTTCTAGAAGAATCCCTCGCTCCTGTATGGAGCAAACTAGGGTGCTCTCTTCCCACCCGGTGTCGCCTCTGACTCCCTTTCTTGGCTAAGCTCTATTGGGCGCAGCTTTCTCGATCCTTCATTCCGTGCCATAAGGCTATCTAACGTAGGCGCTACCCGCAGGTACCGGTGCTTTACTTTATGCGTAACAAGCTTGATTCCAAAGATCTCTTGTCTTATGCTGCTTTATTCGATTAGATCCCTTCTCGCCTAGTAGTTTGGTAGGCTACCGAGCAAACTCGGTGTAACCGCTGGTGGTTCTTTTTCTCTTTGTCCGGCCCGCCAAATTCTTTTTCTGCATCTATGCCCTTTTCCTTGGAGTTCAGTTCTAAACTTGCCTAATAATGTGAATTTCTTTCTCGAAGAGGAGGCCTGAGAGACGGCCAAGGTGTGACACTTCGTTCACTGCTGGCGTGGAGTAAGACATGCCGCCTTAATGCACTAGACAGTTAGAAGGATTTGAACTATTACTGAACCGGCCTTCGAGACGAAAGGAACGAAAGCAGGCAACATGAGTATGCTACTTCCTGCGAGAATGCATTCTAATGGTTTGTCATGTTCCTACTCTAACTCCTGCGAGAATGGCCCTCCCTACTACAGACTACGCTCGGAAAGTCGGTGATAAACAAGAAGAGAAGAATTTGAAAGAAGAAAAGAGAAGTCCCGAGAAGTACTTCACTTAGCCTTTCTCTAGTAGTTCTTCCCCTCCTTCCTCACTACGCTTCGCTTGACTTGAGTCATATTCCTAAACTCCCCGTAATGCTTGTATTCCCTTACTGAACGGAAGGAGCGGTTCCCTTACTCGCTTGCTAATTATAGCCGGAACGAAGGCACGGATTCTATACCAAGTCTTTCCTATTCTCGTTTTAGCCCCCTTCTCTAAG